AACTAATAACCAACTCATCACTTCGTATTATCTGGATATAAAGAACCAGTCAAGATATGATAAATCAGTCATATCTTTGTAGCAACTGAAATTTTTTTTTTTTCATAAACTTTAATTAGAAGTTGTAAAACAAAATGAAAGAAGTAAAGGTGTGGATAAATGGAAGGATGAGAGAAAGAGAGAAAAAGAATATCAATGATATAGAATTCCAATATGTAAGGTCTACGAGTCATCTCATAAAAGACAGTGTAATAAAGCATCAATACTAATTGATTCATCCATAATTAAATATTAAATGAATCAAGAAAAAAATAAAGAGCTTGGAGCCAATAAAGACTAAGAAGATTGACTCAGGAACAAATTGGATTATGAGCTCCATTGTAGAATTCGGACCTAATCATTAAGTACGAAGCGATGGGAACGATGGAACCTGTGCATGCAAAAGATTTTATTGAAAAAATGAATCTTAATGATTCACTAGTCGGGATGGCGAAATGAACCGGAGATTAATTCATCTATTGGGAGAAGTCACGAACGAGCCCTACAAATGAAATAGAGATTGAAAGAGTAAATATTCGCCCGCGAAAACTTTTTTTTTTAGTTGCTAAACTTGGATAAAGGACAAAACAAAATAAAGATTTTTTAGAACGTTCTAAAAAAAAAAACTATTTTTTACAAAAAATGTTAATCATTTCAATTAAATGTTTTTAATCCTTTTATTCGTGAGGAGCTGGATGAGAAGAAACTCTCATGTCCGGTTCTGTAGTAGAGATGGAATTGTGAAACAACCATCAACTATAACCCCAAAAGAACTAGATTCCGTAAACAACATAGAGGAAGAATGAAGGGAATATCTTATCGAGGTAATCATATTTGTTTCGGTAAATATGCTCTTCAGGCACTTGAACCTGCTTGGATCACATCTAGACAAATCGAAGCAGGTCGACGAGCAATGACACGAAATGCACGCCGTGGTGGAAAAATATGGGTCCGTATATTTCCAGACAAACCGGTTACAGTAAGACCCGCTGAAACACGTATGGGTTCGGGAAAGGGATCCCCTGAATATTGGGTAGCTGTTGTTAAACCAGGTCGAATACTATACGAAATAGGTGGAGTAACCGAAAATATAGCTAGAAGGGCTATTTCAATAGCAGCATCCAAAATGCCTATACGAACTCAATTCATTATTTCAGGATAAAAATGTAGAACCAACAGAAATGAATCTTGGGGATGAAAGTTTCTTTTTTTGGACAAAAAATATTCCTTTTTTTTCTTCATCCTTTGCATTGGAAGAATAGACTAAAAAATTGATATGATTCAACCTCAGACCCATTTAAATGTAGCAGATAACAGCGGGGCTCGAGAATTGATGTGTATTCGAATCATAGGAGCTAGCAATCGTCGATATGCTCATATTGGTGACGTTATTGTTGCTGTGATCAAAGAAGCAGTACCAAATATGCCCCTAGAAAAATCAGAAGTAGTCAGAGCTGTAATTGTTCGTACCTGTAAAGAACTTAAACGTGACAGCGGTATGATAATACGATATGATGACAATGCTGCAGTTGTGATTGATCAAGAAGGAAATCCAAAAGGAACTAGAATTTTTGGTGCGATCCCCCGGGAATTGAGACAATTCCATTTTACTAAAATAGTTTCATTAGCTCCCGAGGTATTATAAAATGAGATCACTGATATGTTTATAGTGGGTATTTGAAAGAAATAGATTAAGAACTAGATTAATTAGTAGATTGTGTCTCACGCATATACCTTTAATAATTCATATTCATAAAACAAATTAAGTAAAAAAAAAAAAAAGAAAAACATGTTGATTATATCCAATTTTGGGGCACCCATAATTTTAGTTCACCATGGGTAGGGACACTATTGCTGAGATAATAACCTCTATACGAAATGCTGATATGGATAGAAAAAGAGTGGTTCGCATCGCATCTACTAATATTACCGAAAATATTGTGAAAATACTTTTCCGAGAAGGTTTTATTGAAAACGTTAGAAAACATCGAGAAAAAAACAAATCTTTTTTGGTTTTAAACCTGCGGCATAGAAGGAATAGGAAAAGACTCTATAGAAATTTTTTAAATTTAAAACGGATCAGTCGACCCGGTCTACGAATCTATTCTAACTCTCAACGAATTCCTAGAATTTTAGGTGGGATGGGGATTGTAATTCTTTCTACTTCTCGAGGTATAATGACAGACCGAGAGGCTCGACTCGAAGGAATCGGCGGAGAAATTTTGTGTTATATATGGTAATCCTTTTAATTTCCAAATTGGATCCGAAACTTCTTCCTATTTCTAAAAAAAAGAAAAGGGACGAGTTGTCTAATATCGTTCCTCCTCCATTAGTTGATACTTCAAGGAGGCTTTACCTGGAATGAAAGAACAAAAATGGATTCATGAAGGTTTAATTACTGAATCGCTTCCCAATGGTATGTTCCGGGTTCGGTTAGATAATGAAGATCTGATCCTGGGTT